ATGTGCATTATTTAAATAGTGTAAATAGATACACTTTGGGCTTTAAAATATACTACTAGGGGTTTTCCTGTTTACGGGGGGTTTTCAGGAGTATTAGCGATCTCAGGAGTATAGGGGGGTAGGGGGGTTTTACGCGCAGAAACCCCAGGGGGCATCTTAGATATTCTCCGAGTAATATTAATGATTTATGCTCTTGATATCCTAATATGCAATTCTTTATAGAATGTCATTTCACCATGAATACCATTTCCTCGCGCGCAAGGAAATGTTCAACCTTGTCAACTATTACCGTGTGCACTCTGAAATGTCAAGTGAAAGGAAACCAAAAAAGAGAACCAGCCACCCGCTGGAAGGAACGCTCGGCATGGTGGGTGTCCCAGGCATGTACCCCACCATTAACTTATGTAAGCGTCGATGAAAGTGTGGGGAGTAATATCAATCAATGGCCCTGAGATAGGAACCAAATGCCAGGAATAGTGCACTAAGTGAAACCCCCACAGTTATTGCACCTCACCTTCATGAGCCGTGATTATTAAGAAATCAACTGATGATCGGTTCTTACTACATTAAGGTGTCTAAGTAAATAATAGGATGCTGAGTCTTGGTATATCTTGACTTATGAATATTGTGTTAGGTCCTTAAGTTTCGCCCATCCTTGATTTAATCTTAGTGTTGGATATTTCAGGTTTGGTTCGCGAAACCCTTAGACGTTATTTTGACATATGAATGGTGTGATCCTAGTAATGGTTATAAAACATATATGTACTTGAATACTATTGATATGGTTAATATAATATCATGGTGTTAATACATATATGTATTATGCACCAAAAAGTAGTTTAATTAAGAATACTAGCTTTGGGAGTTAGTGGTAGGGGTTAGAATCCCTTCTTTTTGAGCAGTAGAGGGGATTTTAACCCCTGACGTCCGGTTTACAAGACCGGCGCTCTGAAGCTGAGCTACTAGTGCAAAGCCATCCGAGGGCCTTGTTTTCTAATCACCCTGCTAATGGGGTAATAACTAGAAACAGGAAGAAGTACAAGAGGGAGGCGACTTGACCGATAATAATAAATGGGTGTTCAACGGGCATGCCCCCAATTCAGGTTAGAATGGCGACATTTGCAATGAGTGTTCAGAATAAGAATTGGGTTACAGGCCGGAATGTCAGGCCTCGTTGTTTTGATGTGTGGAGGATAGGTACGACTATAAGTACTAGAATGGAGGCAAGTAGCGCCAGGACTCCTCCTAGCTTGTTTGGAATTGAGCGGAGGATGGCGTATGCGAATAAGAAGTATCACTCAGGCTTGATGTGTGGTGGGGTTACGAGTGGGTTGGCAGGGGTGAAGTTATCCGGGTCCCCTAGGAGGTTGGGGGAGAATAGTGCTAACGAGGTAAGCGCAATGAGGACAGCTGCGAACCCTAGGAGGTCTTTGTATGAGAAGTAGGGGTGGAATGAAATTTTGTCAACGTCTGAGTTTAAGCCTAAGGGGTTGTTTGACCCTGTTTCATGCAGGAATAGGAGGTGAATTATAGTTGCGGCTGCAATGACAAACGGGAATAGGAAGTGGAAGGCGAAAAATCGGGTGAGAGTGGCGTTGTCTACTGAAAAGCCACCTCAGATTCATTGGACTAGTGTGTTTCCAACGTATGGGACAGCGGAGAGGAGGTTGGTGATGACGGTAGCCCCTCAGAATGACATTTGTCCCCAGGGAAGCACGTAGCCTACGAAAGCAGTTATCATTACTAGGAGAAGGAGTACAACTCCGATGTTTCATGTTTCTTTGTAAAGGTATGAGCCGTAGTAGAGTCCTCGACCGATATGGAGGTAAATGCAGATGAAGAAGAAGGATGCTCCGTTAGCGTGCATATTTCGGATAAGCCATCCGTAATTTACGTCTCGGCAGATGTGTGCCACGGATGAGAAGGCTGTGGCAATGTCAGAGGTATAGTGTATAGCGAGGAATAGTCCTGTAAGAATTTGGATAATTAAGCAGAGACCTAGAAGGGAGCCGAAGTTTCATCAAACTGAAATATTGGAGGGGGCTGGGAGGTCAACTAATGCGTTATTAGCAATTTTTAGTAGGGGGTGGGTTTTGCGAAGGCTTGCCATTAGGGTTCTTGTAGTTGAATAACAACGGTGGTTTTTCAAGCCATTGGTCCTGGTTAGAATCCTGGCAGGAATTATGACTTATATTATGTCTTTATTTTTATTTGGTTTAGTGCTGGGCTTAGTTGCAGTTGCTTCTAATCCTTCTCCTTACTTCGCTGCCTTGGGGCTGGTAGTGGTAGCGGGCTTAGGGTGTGGTGTATTAGTGGGCCATGGGGGCTCTTTTTTATCTTTAGTTTTGTTTTTAATTTATTTAGGAGGGATGTTGGTTGTATTTGCGTATTCGGCAGCACTTGCTGCTGAACCATATCCTGAGAGTCTGGGGAGTCGGTCTGTTGCGGTGTACATATTGATGTATGTGGTAGGGGTGGCCTTGGTTTCTGGGCTATTTTGGGGTGGGTGGTATGAGTCTTCTTGGGTGTCCGTGGACGAGCTCGGTGAATTTTCTGTACTTCGAGGGGATACTGGAGGGGTTGCATTGATGTATTCGTTGGGAGGGGGGATGTTAGTCATTAGTGCGTGAGTTCTCCTTCTTACTTTGTTCGTCGTGTTAGAATTAACGCGGGGGTTGAGTCGAGGTACGCTTCGGGCAGTTTAAAGTACAAACACAAGTGTTGCGAGGGCAAGCGTTAGGAGGAAGAAAGTGAGGTAGGTTTTAATTATTCCTTGCTGGGCATTACTTGCTGTTGTAATGAGAGGTAGGTTAGAGGAAGCTACAGCTTTGGGGCCCGTTTTTTCTAGCCAGGTTTGGTCGATTATTTGGCTGGCAATTGTTTGGCCGAGGGTGAGGTTTAGTTTTGGTGTGAGGCGGTGAATTACTGCTGGGAAAAAGCCTAGCATGTTGGAGAAATGATGAGCGGCCAGTTGAGGGGTGGGTTTGTATTGCTTGCTTGTTAGGGAAGCTAGCTCTAGGGCTAGAAGTAGGCCAAGAATGGTGACAGTTAAGGCAGCTAGTTTCAGCAAAGGGGGCATAGACATTACGGGTGTTTTTAGGGGGATAATATTTGAGGTAATTAGGAGACCGGCGACGATGCTTCCTCAGGCGAGACGTTTGATGGGGTTAATTACTGCTGGATTGTTTTCGTTAATGGGGGATAGTGTGTTAAATCGGGGGTGGCCCATAGATACGAAGAAAACAACACGGAGGCTGTAGATAGCTGTAAAGGAGGTGGCTAGGAGGGTTAGGGTCAGGGCTCAGGCGTTAAGGTGGGATGTGTTTAGTGCTTCAATGATGGCGTCTTTGGAGAAGAATCCTGCTAGGAAGGGGGTGCCTGTAAGGGCCAAACTACCAATAGTAAAGCAGGAAGATGTGAAGGGGGTGAGATGGTGTATTCCTCCTATTTTTCGAATGTCTTGTTCGTCGTTTAGGCTGTGAATGATTGAGCCCGAGCATAGGAAAAGCATTGCTTTGAAGAAAGCGTGGGTGCAGATATGGAGGAATGCAAGTTGGGGCTGATTTAGTCCGATCGTTACTATCATGAGTCCTAGCTGGCTTGATGTTGAGAAGGCAACAATTTTTTTGATGTCATTCTGGGTGAGGGCACAAGTGGCGGTGAATAGTGTAGTGAGGGCTCCCAGGCATAAGCAGGTGGTTAAAGCAGTTTGATTGTTTTCTATCAGGGGGCTCATTCGTACCAGGAGAAAAATACCTGCGACAACCATTGTGCTAGAGTGCAGTAGGGCAGAGACCGGTGTAGGACCCTCTATGGCAGAGGGAAGTCACGGGTGTAGTCCAAATTGGGCCGACTTACCAGTGGCGGCAATAATTAGCCCTAGGAGGGGGAAGGTAAGGTCGAAGCTTTTGGCGGCTGCAAATATCTGTTGTATTTCTCATGAGTTGAGGTTTGTTGCTATTCATGCTATAGCAAAAATTAATCCGATGTCCCCTACCCGGTTGTACAGGACTGCTTGGAGGGCGGCAGTGTTTGCGTCTGCTCGTCCGTATCATCAGCCGATGAGGAGAAATGACATGATTCCTACACCTTCTCAGCCAATGAAGATTTGGAATATGTTGTTTGCTGTTACTAGAATAATTATAGCAATGAGGAAGACAAGAAGGTATTTAAAGAATCGGTTTATGAAGGGGTCTGCGTGCATGTATCATGATGCAAATTCAAGAATTGATCAGGTCACATATAGGGCAATTGGGGTGAAGATGATTGAATAGTGGTCAAATTTAAAGCTAATATTTACATCAAAGGTTATTGTGTTTATTCAGTTTCAGTTAGTAATAATCGCTTCCGCGCCCTCATTAAGAAATAGGAATAGGGGGAGGAGGCTAACAAAGAAGGCTAATTTGACTGCTGTTTTGACCTGAGAAAGGGCTCAGTCGGCTTCTCGGGGGCGGGGGTTTAGGGTTGTAAGTACAGGGTATGCTAAGAGTGTGAAAATAATGATCAAGCTCGACGTCATTATAAGTGAAGTGGGGTGCATAGCTGCTACTTGGATTTGCACCAAGAGTTTTTGGTTCCTAAGACCAACGGATGAGCTGTTATCCTTTAGGAGCGGTTCGAGTGAGCCCAGGGGTTCAACCAAGGTGGCGAAGATTAGCAGTCTTCGTTGCTAGCGAGCCTCTCTCGGTGGATAAGGGGATTTTAACCTCTGTTTTTAGAATCACAATCTAACGTTTTTGTTAAACTATATCTACAGGCGGCCCATCCTCAAATTAGTTCGGGCTTGAGGATCAATAGGATTAAGGGAAGAAGATGCAGGGCTATTAATAGGTGTTCTCGAGAGTGGGAGGGGTCTAGGGCAATAATATGAGCTGGAAGTGGGCCTCGCTGTGTTATGAGGAATATGTAGAGTGAGTAGCCTGCAGTGATTAGGGTTCCGGCTCCTGTTAGAGCAAGGGTTCATCAGGATCAGTTGAATAGTGATGTAATGATTATTAGTTCTCCTATAAGATTTGGTAGAGGGGGGAGGGCTAGGTTGGCAAGGCTGGCGATGAATCATCATGTTGTTATTAGTGGAAGGGCTATTTGTAGGCCTCGCGCTAGAACTATAGTTCGGCTGTGGGTACGTTCATAGTTAGTGTTTGCTAGGCAGAATAGGGCAGAGGATGTTAAGCCATGTGCGATTATAAGAATGAGGGCCCCGGTAAAGCCTCAGGGCGTTTGAATAAGAATGCCTCCTACTACTAGGCCCATATGGCTTACTGAGGAGTAAGCAATGAGGGACTTTAGGTCTGTCTGACGTAAGCAGATAGAGCCTGTTATAATTACGCCTCATAGGGCAAAGATGATAAATGGGTAGCTTAATTCTTTGGTCAGTGGTTCTAGTATGACTAGCATTCGTATCATTCCGTATCCCCCTAGTTTTAGAAGCACGGCGGCAAGGATTATGGAGCCTGCGACTGGGGCCTCTACATGTGCTTTAGGGAGTCAAAGGTGGACGCCATAGAGTGGCATTTTTACTAGGAATGCTAACAGACAGGCTGCCCATCATAGTTTGTCTGCGTAAGTGATAAGGGGGACGGGGTTGGAGTATTGAAGGGTTAGGAGGGAGAGGGTCCCGGTGCTATTTTGAAGGAGGAGTAGTGCGACAAGAAGGGGTAATGAGCCTGCCAGGGTGTAGAATAGGAAGTAGGTGCCTGCGTTAAGTCGTTCTGTCTGGTTACCTCATCGGGTAATAAGGATCAGGGTTGGAATAAGGGTGGCTTCAAATATAACATAAAACATAATAATTTCTGTAGCGCCGAAAGCCATAATTAGGAAAATTTGTAGGGATGTGAGAAGTGTGATATATATTCGTTGTCGGTTAATGGGTTCGAGGTTTGTGTGGTTTTGGCTAGCAAGGATCATTAGCGGCAATAGTCAGCAGGTAAGGACTAGAAGGGGGGTGGAGAGGGGGTCTGTCGCTATATAAGGGTTGAGGGAGGATCATCCTGTTTCTGATGAATTTTTTAGTCAGGTAAGGCTGGCTAGTGCAATTACTAGGCTGTGCATGAGGGTCGTAGGTCACAGTCATTTGGCAGGGGTTATTCAGGCTGTTGGAACAAGCATTAGGGTTGGAATAAGGATTTTTAGCATTGTAGGAGGTTTAGACTTTGTAGGCGGTCGGTTCCGTGGGTTCGGGCGGTGGCTACTAATAGAGCAAGGCCTGCGCTTGCTTCACAAGCTGAGAATGCCAGTAGAAGCATGGGGGAAGCTGAGAAACTAGTAGTGTTTAGCTGCAGGGTTCATAGAGAGAGGGCAATAAATAGAGAAAGTATTATTCCTTCTAAACATAATAGGGCAGAGAGAAGGTGGGTTCGATGGAATGCTAGGCCTGTTAATCCTAGTATGAAGGCTGATGAAAAAGTGAAGTGAACGGGGGTCATTAGGCGATTGTGGACTTTAACCACAAGTTTTTGAGCCGAAATCAAATGTTTTTCTTAAACTAATTGCCTATTCAGCCCATTCTAAGCCGCCTTGAAGTCATTCATAGATTAGGCCCAAGGTAAGAAGGACAAGGACGGCTGAGGCTCAGAGGAAGGTGAGTAGGGGGGAGGATAATTGGTCTCCTCAGGGGAGTGGAAGAAGAAGGGCAATTTCTAGGTCAAAAAGGAGGAAAAGAATGGCGACGAGGAAGAATCGGAGGGAGAAGGGCAGTCGGGCTGAACCAAGTGGGTCAAAGCCGCATTCGTAGGGGGAGAGCTTCTCGTGATCCGGGCTTATTTGAGGAAGTCAGAAGGAGACAATGGCTAGAATGACGGAAAGTGCGATGGCAATAGTAATGATTGTTGTGACTAAATTCATTATCTTTCCTTGGATTCTAACCAAGACCTGGTGATTGGAAGTCACTAATACTAACTTTAGTACTAGAAAGATTATGAGCCTCATCAGTAGATGGAGATGTATAAGAATAGTCAAACAACGTCTACGAAGTGTCAGTATCAGGCAGCTGCTTCGAAGCCGAAGTGATGTTCGGATGTGAAATGGTATTGGACTTGACGGAGTAGGCAGATGGCTAAGAATGTTGAACCAATAATGACGTGTAGTCCGTGGAAGCCGGTTGCTACAAAGAAGGTGGAGCCATAGACCCCGTCTGCAATTGTGAAGGGAGCTTCATAGTATTCTATGCCTTGAAGGAATGTGAAGTAGAAGCCAAGGATGATTGTCAGGAACAGGGACTGGATTGCTTGTTTGCGTTCACCTTCCATAATGCTGTGGTGGGCTCAGGTGACTGTTACCCCTGAGGCAAGTAAAACGGCGGTGTTGAGCAGGGGTACTTCGAATGGGTCTAGAGGAGTAATGCCCGTAGGGGGTCAGCAGCCTCCTAATTCAGGCGTGGGAGCTAGGCTTGCGTGGTAGAAGGCTCAGAAAAATCCTAGAAAAAAGAAAACTTCTGAGGTAATGAAAAGGATTATACCATATCGAAGTCCTTTTTGGACGGGGGGTGTGTGGTGCCCTTGGAAGGTGCCTTCTCGTACGATGTCTCGCCATCATTGGTATATTGTAAGGAGGAGGAGTGCTAGTCCGAGGGTTATCAGTGTTGTGGAGTGGAAGTGGAATCAAATTGCGAGACCTGATGTTATTAATAGGGCGGCAACTGCGCCTGTTAGTGGTCAGGGGCTGGGGTCAACTATGTGGTATGCGTGTGCTTGGTGGGCCATTAGACGTTTTCTTGTAGGTAGAGGCTTAGTAGTAGGACAAAGACGTAAGCTTGAATCATTGCTACGGCAACTTCTAGAAGGGTTAGTAGGAATAACAATGTTGCTGTAAGAATGGCCACAGTAGGCATTAAGGGTAGTAGTACAAACGCAGCTGTGGCAATTAGTTGAATTAGGAGGTGGCCTGCGGTAAGGTTGGCTGTCAGCCGTACTCCTAGGGCTAAGGGGCGAATAAATAGGCTAATTGTTTCGATAATAATTAGGACGGGGATTAAAAGGGTGGGCGTCCCTTCTGGCAGAAGATGTCCTAGGGCAATTGTTGGTTGGTTTCGCATTCCAATAATGACTGTTGCTAGTCAGAGGGGAACTGCAAGGCCCATATTAAGAGACAGTTGTGTGGTGGGGGTAAAGGTATAGGGAAGTAGCCCAAGCATGTTAAGGGTAATAAGGAATAGTATAAGTGAGGTTAGGATAAGGGCCCATTTGTGTCCTCCGGGATTCAGTGGGAGGAGAAGTTGTTGAGTGAACCGGTTGATGAATCAACTTTGGAGTGTTAATATTCGGTTATTTAATCATCGAGCGGAGGGGGTTGGGAAGAGAATTCAGGGGAGGCTGAGGGCAAGGGCTATTAGGGGGATACCTAGGTACGAGGGGCTCATAAACTGGTCGAAAAAGCTTAATGTCATGGTCAGGTTCAGGGTTCTGTTTTGGGTTTTTGTGTGCTTTGAGGGGTCGGCTCGTTTGGGAAGGCATGGGCTATAACTTTTGGAGGGAGGATTGTTAGGAAGACTAGTCAGGAAAAGACTAGAATAGCAAATCAAGGTGCGGGATTGAGTTGAGGCATGTCACTAAGGGTGGTCGGGAGTCACCAGTCTTTAGCTTAAAAGGCTAACGCTACGGCCCTGTTTAGCTTCTTAGCGAAGCGTCTTCAAGTATTAGGGATGATCAATTTTCAAAGTGTTCTAGGGGGACTGCTTCGACTACGATGGGCATGAAGCTATGGTTGGCTCCGCAGATTTCAGAGCATTGTCCATAGAAGACTCCGGGTCGGGATGCAATAAAGGCTGTTTGGTTTAGGCGTCCGGGGACTGCGTCTATTTTTACACCTAGGGCTGGGACTGCTCAGGAGTGAAGTACATCTTCAGCAGAAACTAGGACTCGGATGGGGGATTCGACTGGAATTACTATTCGGTGGTCAGCTTCTAGGAGGCGGAATTGGCCAGGGGTAAGATCTTGTGTGGGGATTATATAAGAATCAAATCCAAGGTCTTCGTAGTCGGTGTATTCATAACTTCAGTACCATTGGTGGCCTATGGCTTTGATTGTGAGGTGGGGGTCGTTGATCTCGTCCATAAGGTAAAGGATGCGAAGAGAAGGCAGGGCAATTAGAATAAGAATAACTGCTGGCAGTACGGTTCAGATAATTTCGATTTCTTGGGAGTCCAGGATATATTTATTGGTAAGTTTGGTGGAGACTATGGCCACAATAATGTAAAGTACTAGTGTACTAATTAGGAAAACGATCATTAAGGCGTGGTCATGGAAATGAAGAAGTTCTTCTATAACAGGTGAAGCTGCGTCTTGAAATCCTAGTTGTGAGGGATGTGCCATTATTTGTCCAAGACACGCGGGGGTTTAACCCACAATTCTGCCTTGACAAGGCAGTGTTATAACATTTTACTAGTGTCTTATGAAGAAAGTGACAGAGTGGTTATGTGGTTGGCTTGAAACCAGCCCATGGGGGTTCAATTCCTCCCTTTCTCGGTTAGTTTGATTGAACTTGAACGAATGCAGGCTCCTCAAATGTATGATAAGGGGGAGGGCAGCCGTGCAGTCATTCTACGTTGGTTGTAGTGAGTTCCACTGAAAGGACTTCACGTTTTGCAGCGAATGCTTCTCAGATAATGAATAAGAACATGATTACTGCTACGAGAGAAATTAGGGAGCCAATAGAGGAGACTGTGTTTCATAGAGTGTAGGCGTCCGGGTAGTCAGAGTATCGTCGAGGCATTCCAGCTAGACCAAGGAAATGTTGGGGGAAGAAGGTCAGGTTGACTCCTACAAACATGATTCCGAAGTGAATTTTTGTTCAAGTGCTGTGAAGGGTGTAGCCTGAGAATAGGGGGAATCAGTGTACGAAGGCGGCAACGATGGCGAATACGGCTCCTATTGACAGAACATAGTGGAAGTGGGCTACTACGTAGTATGTATCATGCAGAACAATGTCTAGGGAGGAGTTGGCTAAAACGATGCCTGTTAAGCCTCCTACTGTAAAGAGGAAGATGAAGCCAAGAGCTCATAGCAGGGGCGTTTCTCATTTGATTGAGCCTCCGTGAAGGGTTGCTAATCAGCTAAAGACTTTTACACCAGTGGGAATTGCAATAATCATGGTAGCAGATGTAAAGTAGGCACGAGTGTCTACGTCCATCCCTACTGTAAACATGTGATGAGCTCAAACAATGAAGCCTAGAAGGCCGATTGCCATCATAGCTCATACCATGCCCATGTAGCCGAAAGGTTCTTTTTTACCAGAGTAATAGGCAACAATGTGTGAGATTATACCAAACCCTGGGAGAATCAGAATATAAACCTCTGGGTGACCGAAGAATCAGAAGAGATGCTGGTAAAGAATTGGGTCTCCCCCTCCTGCGGGGTCAAAGAATGTAGTATTTAGATTTCGGTCTGTCAGGAGTATTGTAATCCCTGCAGCAAGTACTGGGAGAGAAAGGAGAAGCAGAACGGCAGTAATTAGTACGGCCCAGACAAATAGGGGTGTCTGGTATTGGGAAATAGCTGGGGGTTTCATGTTGATGATGGTTGTAATGAAGTTAATAGCTCCAAGGATTGAGGAGACCCCTGCCAGATGCAGAGAGAAGATGGTTAAGTCAACAGATGCCCCCGCATGTGCTAAATTTCCAGCTAGTGGGGGATAAACTGTCCATCCAGTGCCGGCCCCTGCTTCTACTCCGGAGGAAGCAAGGAGTAGAAGGAAAGAGGGAGGGAGAAGTCAAAAACTCATGTTATTCATTCGAGGGAATGCCATATCGGGGGCTCCGATCATTAGGGGAATTAGTCAGTTCCCAAACCCTCCAATCATAATTGGCATTACTATAAAGAAAATTATTACAAATGCATGTGCCGTAACAATTACATTATAAATCTGGTCGTCCCCAAGGAGGGCGCCTGGTTGGCTAAGCTCTGCTCGAATGAGCAGGCTTAAGGCTGTGCCTACTATTCCGGCTCAAGCACCAAATACTAGATAGAGGGTGCCGATGTCTTTGTGATTAGTCGAGAAAAATCAACGTGTGATTGCCACAGGTAGGATGGCTGAGTTTTTAAGCGGTGGATTGTAGCCCCATAAACAGAGGTTTGAGTCCTCTTCTTACCAAGCCCTGAGGTGTTTAACATATTAGATTGCAAATCTGAAGAAGTAGGCTAGTCGCCTACCGGGGCTTTCCCCCGCCTTTAGTCTTGTTATTAGGCGGGGGAAAGGTAGATGGATGCTCGCTGGTTTGAGCGCTTAGCTGTTAACTAAGAGTTTGTAGGATCGAGGCCTGCCTATCTAGTAAGGCTTTAGCTTAATTAAAGTGTCTGTTTTGCATGCAGGAGATGTGGGGTAATGTCCCGCAAGTCTTACAGGGACTGGGAGATTTTCACTCCCGCTGAGGGCTTTGAAGGCCCTTGGTCTAGATGTTAGCCTAAGTCTCTTAGAGGGTTAGTAGTGCAATTGTGGCCGGGGTAAGGGGTAGGAGGGAGATTGTGGCCATGGTGGCAACGGCGACGGGCAGCGTGAGTTGGGGCGAGGGGAGACGTCATGGGGTTGTGCCGGTCAGATTATTGGGGGATATGGTCAGGGTTATTGCGTATGAAAGTCGTAGGTAGAAGTAAAGGCTTAGGAGGGCGGTGAGTGCGGCCAATGTGGCTGTTGGGGCGAGGTCTTGTTTGGCTAATTCTTGTAGGATAAGTCATTTAGGTATAAAGCCCGTTAGTGGGGGGAGGCCGCCTAGCGAGAGGAGCACGAGGGGGGTGAGGGAGGTGAGGACGGGAGCTTTTGTTCAAGAGGCAGCGAGTGCGTTAATGTTGGTTGACTTGTTTAGTTTAAATACAAGGAATGTTGAGAATGTTATAACAAAGTATGTGAGGAGGGTTAGGAAGGTGAGGGATGGGGAAAATTGAAGGACTAAGACTATTCAGCCGAGGTGGGCGATTGAGGAGTAAGCGAGAATTTTTCGTAATTGGGTTTGGTTTAGTCCGCCTCATCCCCCAACGAGGGTTGATGTGAGCCCTAGCGCGATCAGGATAGTTGAGTTAGTCGGCTGGATTTGAAGGAGGAGGGCGAAGGGAGCAAGCTTTTGTCAGGTGGATAGGATGAGTCCTGTGGTGAGGTCTAGGCCTTGTAGGACTTCGGGCAGTCATGAGTGTAGGGGGGCGAGGCCAACTTTTAGGGCGAGGGCGATGGTGATTATTGTGATGGGAAGGGGGTGGGATATTTGGTGAATGTCTCATTGTCCTGTAAGTCAAGCATTGGTAGTGCTTGCAAAGAGTAATATGGCGGCTGCCGTTGCTTGGGCAAGGAAATATTTTGTGGTGGCTTCTACTGCCCGTGGGTGGTGGTGTTGGGCTATAAGGGGAATAATAGCTAGGGTATTTATTTCAAGTCCTATTCATGCTAGCAGTCAGTGTGAGCTTGCAAATGTAATTGTGGTTCCTAGGCCTAGTCCGAATAGCAGGGTGGCTAAGATGTACGGGTTCATTAGTAAAGGAAGGAGTTTAACCAACATGTTTGGGGTATGGGCCCAAAAGCTTAATTAGCTGACTTTACTAGGAAGTGGTGTAGTGGAAGCACTGAGAGTTTTGATCTCTCCAGGTAGGGTTCGAACCCCTTCTTTCTAAGGAGTTGGGGGGACTTTAACCCCCATAATACACTCTATCAAAGTGGTCCTTTACTTCAGGCACAGCTCCCGGGGCTATAGTTGAGGGGGCAGTCCTGCAAACGCGATGGGGAGTGCCAGGTGTCAAATAACTAAGGCCAGTGTAAGGGGAAGAAAGTTTTTTCAGATAAGGTGCATAAGTTGATCATATCGGAATCGGGGGTATGAGGCTCGAACTCAGAGGAATACAATTGAAAGTAGGGCTGCTTTAGTCATTAGGTTAACTGCGGTTAGTTCTGGAATTGTTGGAATGTGTGCAGCTCCTAGGAAGAGGGTGGCCGAAAGTGTATTTATTAGTAAAATGTTGGCGTATTCTGCTAGGAAGAATAAGGCAAAGGGGCCTCCTGCATATTCTACATTGAAGCCTGATACTAGTTCTGATTCGCCTTCGGTGAGGTCAAAGGGGGCACGATTGGTTTCTGCTAAAGTTGAGATATATCATATCGCGGCTAAAGGTCAGGCTGGTAAAATAAGTCAGACGCTCTCTTGGGCGACGTTGAAGGTTTGTAGTGTAAATCCGCCAGTGAAAATAATGGCATTTAGAAGGATTAGTCCTAGACTAACTTCATAGGAGATGGTCTGGGCTACGGCACGTAGGGCACCAATAAGGGCGTATTTTGAGTTGGATGCCCAGCCTGATCCTAAAATAGAGTAGACCGCTAGGCTGGATAGGGCAAGGATAAATAAAATGCCTAGGTTTAGGTCAATAACTGGATACGGGAGAGGTATGGGGGCTCAGAGGGTGAGGGCGAGTGTGAGAGCTAATATGGGGGTCAGAAGGAAAAGGACTGGCGAGGAAGTTGAGGGTCGCACGGGTTCTTTAATAAATAGTTTAACTCCGTCGGCAATGGGCTGTAACAGGCCGTAAGGTCCTACAATGTTTGGCCCTTTTCGCAGTTGCATGTAGCCAAGCACTTTTCGTTCAAGTAGGGTTAGGAAGGCAACAGCTAGTAGAACAGGCACGATAAAGGTTAAGGGGTTAATAATGTGGGTGATGAGTGTTGAAATCATAGTTAAGGAGAGGACTTGAACCTCTGTGGAAAGGGCTTAGGTCTTTTGCATTAGCCGGGCTCTGCCACCTTAACATGCCTTTTTCTCAGGCAGGGTGGTATGCCCTTTTGCCTACTTTAGTTGTCTTCATTAGGTGGGGGTGAGGCGTACCTTGAGCATAGGCCTCTTCTTTTCGGTCCTTTCGTACTAGAAAAGATCATGTCATAGATAGAAACTGACCTGGATTACTCCGGTCTGAACTCAGATCACGTAGGACTTTAATCGTTGAACAAACGAACCCTTAATAGCGGCTGCACCATTAGGATGTCCTGATCCAACATCGAGGTCGTAAACCCCCTTGTCGATATGGGCTCTAAAAGGGGATTGCGCTGTTATCCCTAGGGTAACTCGGTCCGTTGATCGGCGTTGCCGGATCTTATTGGTCAGAAATTCTGTTCATTAGAGCGGGAGCTCTCAGTTGTAGGAGGGGGTATTCCCATTCCACGTGGGGGTTTTGTGTTTCCCCGCGGTCGCCCCAACCAAAGACATTAGGGCAGGTTTCATCTGGTTTGGCCCTTTGTTTGGGGGTGTTTAACATGATCTGCTTTGGTGTCTAAAGCTCCATAGGGTCTTCTCGTCTTATGGGTATATCCCCGCTTCTGCACGGGGAGATCAATTTCATTGACTTGAAAGAGGAGACAGCTAAGCCCTCGTTATGCCATTCATACAGGTCTCCATTTAAAAGACAAGTGATTGCGCTACCTTCGCACGGTCAAAATACCGCGGCCGTTAAACTTATAGTCACAGGGCAGGCGGGACCTCTTATTCATTAGTTTTGCAAGAGGCGATGTTTTTGGTAAACAGGCGAGGCTTTATGTGTTTGCCGAGTTCCTTCTCTTTCTTTTAGTCTTTCCTTACGGGCACACCAGTGTGGGATTAACGGTATTTCATTGGATGATTTTCTGGTTGTTTGGTCTGTTGTTCAGTACCCTCTTTGTTTGGGGCCGTTAAAGTTCGGTGGGGGGTCCGTTCCGATTTACACGTGTGCAGGGAGAGAGGTAACACTCTCTTATTACTCATATTAGCATGGTCGCTCCTATGTTGGCATAGGATGGCCTGGTATGATTAGGGGGCTAAGATTAAGTTATCAGGATGGGGAGGGGCAGGTGGTATGTCTGAGCTTTAACGCTTTCTATAGGGATGGCTGCTTTTAGGCCCACCAGAACATTCTACCTTTAAAATTTATTATGATCTTTACCCTCCTGGGAAAGTTGTGTCTTGTATCAAAGGGGCTGTACCCCCTTTGATTAACTCTCTCGGTTTCTCTAGGTGTCAAGATGGGGTTAAGACGGAGGGTGAGGAAAGAAACCGGGAGGCTGAACTTCTATCCAATTCTCAGGCAACCAGCTATAACTAGGTTCGGTAGGTCTGTCACCTCTACTCAAAGTTCTTCCCACTCTTTTGCCACAGAGACGGGTTTGCCCTATTAATAGGCTGCCTTGGAGTAGCTCACTTAGTTTCGGGGAGCCAAACTAAAGTGCTCTTTGCTTGGATTTTTCTGGCTAAATCATGATGCAAAAGGTACGAGTTAAAATCTCTGCTTTTCTGGGCTTTACTGGATTATTTCACTTCTCTTTCAGCATTCCCTTGCGGTACTTTCTCTATTGCTCCGTGGTCCCTTTTCTATCGCCTATACTTAGGGGGAAAAATGGTTTGTTTACTCTGGTTGATTAGTGTATTTGGGGTTATTAATGAGGATTTGTTGTTTTTGTTGGGGAGGGCTAGCTATTGGGCGTCAGGGTAATCCGATTTGCACGGATGACTTCTCAGTGTAAGGGAGATGCTTTTCTGTCTTAGCTATACTCTGATTTTTCCAAGCGCACCTTCCGGTACACTTACCATGTTACGACTTGCCTCCCCTTTGCAATTATAGGGTTTTAGTTATTTGAGTTTGTAAGCTCGGGGAGAGTGACGGGCGGTGTGTGCGCGCTTCAGGGCCGATTTCAGCGGAACACTCTATTTCCTGCTTACTGCTAAATCCTCCTTCAGATGTACGTTTCAGTGCATCGTCCGTATTCCCTGTATTAGGGAATGTAGCCCATTTCTTCCCCTTCCATACGCTACACCTCGACCTGACGTTTTGGGCTGTGCCAATTCTGCTTACTATAAGGCCTTCACAGGGTAAGCTGACGACGGTGGTATATAGGCGGGGAAAACAAGGAAGGGTGAGGTTGAACGGGGGTTATCGGTTCTAGAACAGGCTCCTCTAGGTGGATCTAAAGCACCGCCAAGTCCTTTGGGTTTCAAGCTGATGCTCGTAGTTCCCAGGCGGACAGCAGGTGTAGTTTACTGTCGATGTTTAGGGCTAAGCATAGTGGGGTATCTAATCCCAGTTTGTGTCATAGCTTTCGTGGATTCAGATGGTGTAAAGTCACTTTCGTGATTGAACTTCTTGCCTTCGGGTGCGTATAACAGCTCTGAAGGTATTCGACTTTAGTGTTTTATTTATCTTAACCACTCTTTACGCCGGCATCTAACAACTTGGGTCTCTCGTATAACCGCGGTGGCTGGCACGAGTTTTACCGACCCTCTTAGCTTTGACTAAGTCAAGTTTTCACTTATGGCTTAATGTCTATCACTGCTGAGTTCCCTTGAGGGTGTGGCTAAGCAAGGCGTCATGGGCTTGAATTAAGTGTGCCTGATACCGGCTCCTTGTTCCCAGACAGGGAACTGTAGGGCATTCTCACAGGGGTGCGGATACTTGCATGTGTAAGTTTAGCTAAAGTTGATGGTAAAGTCAGGACCAAACCTTTGTGCCCGCGGAGCTTTCTAGGGCTCATCTTAACATCTTCAGTGTCATGCTTTAATTAAGCTACGCTAGC